CATTGGTCTTTCTCGTCTTTCTCTCTTTCAAGTTTCAAGATTGTATAGTTTAATGGTAAAGTTTGATTACCATTAACCCCCAGAATAGTTAAAGTTTTTCGGTTTGATTCATATCCTATTCATCTCCTAAAGGCGGCCCTCGGCCTTATTACCTATGGTATTTGTCTTATTACCTATTTTGTTTGTATTTGTATTGTCTAGTGCTTTTTGATTTCCTAAAGGTGGCCGGTCCTCTGCACCTATTATTTCTAGTTTCTTTATGAATAAAGGTGGCCATAGGCCCCTATGGTCCAGTGGTTACGACTTCTCTCTTTCACGGAGATAACGAGGGTTCAACTCCCTCTGGGGGTGGACCAAGACCATAAAAATTACATTTTATATCAAGTTAAATTGATTTGTCAAGTCCTCCTATTAGTCTAAAATGGATCACCCCCCATTCTGCATTTCAAATGAATTTGTCAAGTCCGCCTGAGAGACGAAAGGAAGTTGATTATGGAACGTCTAAAATGAATTAGGCGTTGGGTCGATGCCCGAGTGGTTAATGGGGACGGACTGTAAATTCGTTGACAATATGTCTACGCTGGTTCAAATCCAGCTCGGCCCAACAATTCGCCAATCTACTATCAGATGGTAGAACCCTCTTGTTCTTAAGAAATACCTGATACGAGATAATAAAAAAGAATCCAAATTTTCTGCTAGATCCCTTCTTATTTCCCTGGGATTGTAGTTCAATAGGCAAGAGCACCGCCCTGTCAAGGCGGACGTTGCGGGTTCGAGCCCCGTCAGTCCCGACGGATCCAATAAGTACATCAATTCGCCTCTCCATTTTCTGTGAAAGAAGGGACAGAGAGCATAATTTAATTCCGAAGGGGTTTCCCCTCTTTTTTTCAGGATTCTGTCGAAGAAAGAACAAACCCTAAACTAAAATGAAAATAACTAAAATAGTGAAGTTGATAGAATATTCCATCTTTTCTCCCGCGACTCATCTTTATCATACTTCTTTGTCTTCCAAAGAAAATTGGATCATTAAAATTTAGAACCTAATTCCTCTCTTTTTCCACTTCGCTTGTATTGTTTGTTGGGGTTTTGTAGTTAATGGAAACGGACGGGTGGTTAAATGATACTTCATTTGATGGTTCTACAAGGAAGACCTAAGGTAGGTTATAGAAAAGAAAGAACAGAAAAGAAGGATAAATATAAATAAAGGAATTTTGAATTGGGCCGGGAATCCAATCTTGGGTTCGGTATGGATAAAAGATCTTCGTATGTTATACTATTCAATTCTCGACGACGAATTAATTTAATAGCTCAGATATTGTTATTCATCATATTGATCCGATTCAAGATCATCGATAGGTAATGCATTCATTGAATTGACAGGTGAAAGATTTATCATCTCTATGGGATTAAATCCCGAGTTATTGTGAAATAAAAAAAAAACGATGAGATTATGGAAGTAAATATTCTTGCATTTATTGCTACTGCACTGTTCATTTTAGTTCCTACTGCTTTTCTACTTATCATTTACGTAAAAACAGTCAGTCAAAATGATTAATTACTTTAAATGAAACTTGACTTCTGAGTTCTTATCAATAGTTGAAGAAATCAAATGAAAAGGATTCTATTTTTGCGTCTTAAATGAAATCAACGGGCTATAATGGGCGCTATTCTATGAGATCCGAGAGTATGGTAAGTAAGAAAGAAATTTCTTTCTTACCATACTCTCTATTAGTGTTATTGTAGTGTATAAAGTTGTACTTGACTTTCTAATAAAGTTGGTTTACTATATTAGCTTCTATCTTCAATATATGTAGTTATTAATCCATATATGGAATTGATGTAGGACCCAATTCTATTTCTTTGATACATCTATTGATCAATCTGAAATAATCGTTTTACTGTTATAGAATACATTTCTCCACTAGAATCCAATGGAATTTCGAAATGAAGATATTTTTATTTGAAAATTATTTCAATTCAAATAAAAAAATGCGTTGCAGAACGATCTATAAAACAATTGATACCGTTTCATTCCTCAACTAAATTAGGAGTGCTTCTAAAGTCCACTTCTTCCCCATACTACGAGTGAAAGGGAAAATGTAAAGACTACCATTAAAGCAGCCCAAGCGAGACTTACTATATCCATGTGAATTATGTCCCTTATCTCTATGATAGAATTATTCCATTATTGCTCACTAATAATAGTAGAATCAATGGTCCAGAGTCAAAAAGGGATTCTGGCCGAACACTATTGATGAACCAATCAAATAAATCCATTTCTAAAAAATTCCTATATGATTTCTAATCGGGAAAGACTAAACACAAGTAAAATACACAATGACACTACAAAGGAATGTTACTAATGGAACATGTAGTAATAAAATAAGAAGGCCCATTCCTTTTTTTGTTGCCCTTCATAAGTAAAAAATAAGTAAAAATAGAGAAATTGCTATCTATTACATACTTTTATTTCCTATTTGATCTAATCCGTACCCTTTTCCGATTGTCTCTCTGAAGCAGTTGGGAGATAGTATATTATACTCTTGACGAGGGGTTTCAAAAAAAAAATAATTTTTTTTTGCACTTTTTCTATACTTTTTCTATAAAAAAGTAAATTATCCATCCAATCTCAATCTAATAGTGATTGAATGCCTGAACACTCAGAGATTCTCGCGAGTCTATATATGTAGATTACAGTATAGAAAGGACTTTCCACAACTAGTAGTTGAATTATCCGCCGGCTATCCAATCCCAATTCAGTAGACATTACATTAGCAGTAGAAGGGAATCGGTAAGTCTTGCTTCAACCATTATAATTTTTCTTTGAATTTTAGATTCAAAGATTTCCAATCTTTTACAAAATCCCCAGAACAGATGTTTAGAATCAACCAAGTATCAACAGTCCCCTTATTCTGTTCTGCTGGGGAAAATTTGGGTGAGTTATATCAGCAGAACAGAATAAGAGATTTCGATTCGTTTGTTGATGAGGCGGCACCCGGATTTGAACTGGGGAAAAAGGATTTGCAGTCCCCCGCCTTACCACTCGGCCATGCCGCCAAAACGATACACAATAGGAGAAAATTTTCCCTTTTTGGGTTGGATTACTAAACTTTAGTTTATTGTACTTGCATCTTGCATCCTTTTTTTAATCCTTTTTCTAAATTTAGAAAAATTATAAAAGAAACCCTTTTTGCCCTTTTGATTGTATTTGATCCACCCCTTCGATTGATTGTATAGTATCTCAAAACACACAATGCCGAAAAACTTCCCCTCACTTTTCTATTGAAAAATCAAATGTATATTTTCATTCAAAAAAGCCAAAATTTATGACAAATGGGAACCATTAACTATTCGTTGACTGAGAATTCCTGAATGATTCTTGGATTTGAATCTAAAATTTGGTTTGCCTAATGACATAAGAAAATACAAATTGATACATACTTAATCAGTATTGATTCTTTTGAATCAAAAATCCTTCTCCATTTCCATTATAACAAAAATTATAAGTATATGTAAACCCCAGAACGGAAATTGTTACACAGATACCAAATTGGGTATCTTATTTATAGTATGTTGCCTATAAATAAAGGGAATTCGTTGGAACAAAAAAAGGCCCGGCTGAGTATTGACCGGGCCAGGCCCAAAAGGCACTTCGAACAAAATAAAAGCAAGAAGGTCTTCTTTATTTATCTTTCTATTTGGATCTTTCGAGCATCTAAATGGAATTGCTAATTATATAATAACGATAAAGAATGTGAAAGAAATACTTTCTTTAATCCTTACTTGATGTGTAATGTAACATAGTAATTATCTTTTTCAATTGGGAGAGATGGCTGAGTGGACGAAAGCGGCGGATTGCTAATCCGTTGTACGAGTTATTCGTACCGAGGGTTCGAATCCCTCTCTTTCCGTTTCCATTGATGACTTTCTATTTTTTTCTTTGAAATTTCGCAAACCCCTTTTTATTTTTTTCCTAGTTAAACGTGTGGACTAGTTAAACGTGTGGAATAGATAAAATAAAATCTTAAGAAAATTGGAAAATCAAGCAACAAAAACGAAATTTTTATTTTATTCTTCACGTCCAGGATTACGTCCTGGATCATTGGATAGGAATCCAAAGATGAAGAGAGAAACAAAGAATATTACTACTGTGTAAACGAAAAGTTTGAGAGTAAGCATTACACAACCTCCAAGATCATTTTTTGAAAAAGAAAAACGAGAAAAGATAATAGATCCTCCATTTTTATATCACATATCCTATTTTGACACCAAGAAATGAATTCTAGAAATAGAAAAGAATGTTCAGAAATTCAAATGAAGTTGAAATTTGTAATAAGAGTCTTTGATTACCACAAATCACTTTCATACCCACAATTAGATATTGTAAGGGACCCTAACCTAATAAGGTCTTTCGCCGGAAAAAGGATTAGAATCGGGAAATGGGGCGAGCCGAATTTCTCGTGGCTATCCAAGAATTTCAATGTTTAAATCGAAGGTTCATACTGTCAGACTTATTTGATCTTATCAATTGTTATAATTTTTCTCGAATAAATCATGAATTTTTTAGGATAGTATTAAAATCTTATCGAAAACTTACAGCAGCTTGCCAAACAAAGGCTAAAAGAAAAAAGAACAGGGGTATGACTGGCATAACATCTACGATTGGATTCAAAAAAGCATAGGCTTCGGGCAATTTGGCGAAGAAAAGACTACTCGGATAAAGGGCAGAATTAAGACAGATCAAACTAAAGATATTAAGCATAACAGACATTTTGTTCGTCGAGATAATTGCATTTTGATTGAGTTATTGATATAAGGAAAAATGAAGAAAGTAAGGTAGACTAAAAAATCCTTCTTTTTCCGCTCAATCAAAAATCCTCCAATTCTCAAAGGAGAATAGAAGAAATCATACTTTCATACAATATCTTAATTGAATTATATGTAATGATCAATAAATTCAGTTGAATTCTAGATATACACATGTCAAAATCCTAGCACGAATCTATAATATATTCTATAAAGAATAAAGATTTTCTATAGATAGTTGGACTGGAATTGACGAACACTTAATACCAATATTATTCTTTATTAGTATTAGTGTCCAATAAAAATATAAATGGGGCGTAGCCAAGTGGTAAGGCAACGGGTTTTGGTCCCGCTATTCGGAGGTTCGAATCCTTCCGTCCCAGAGCATATCCATTGTATCCGAATACAGCTTTTTTGTTCAACAAGGTTCTGTTTCAAGGTCTAATATTGGATAGAATATGATTCTTCTTTCTTTTTTGATTTTGAATGATTCTTTTTTTGATTTTGAATGATTCTTTTCGGAATCATATCTCAGTTTTTCACAAACTGAACTAAATCGAGTTCAAATGACATGCAAATGTAACTGAATCCTTTTGTGATCCAGATAAAGATAAGATGGGACATAGATCACAGTTGCAGAAAGATTACTTAACCTCAGGTTAAACAAAATATGAAAATACATATAAAACGAGGAAGTGCTTAGCCTATAGGTATGTATTGTTATCCTATTTCAGTGACAATAGTCTTTCTATTTTTGTGAAAAATAATTTGCATCCCTAAAATATTAAAATTTAAATATTTAACAATGATATTTATTTTTATTGTTCGATCTATTTAGCTTATTTGTTTTAAATCATTGACAATTCGATTCGAAAAGAAACAGAGATTTTTCTTTCTTATGATAATCAAATGTAGTCTTTACTGTAAAACTTGACTCAAATAATGATGTAGAAGTAGGAAACTTTTTCAATTATCAAGATTTGTAATGATTCCTTATGGGTTGAATCTTTGGGAAGTTGGAAATGGGTCAGTCTATCTTATTGAGTCACTTGAAGAGGCAGAGTCAAATAGAATTTCTTTATTCGTGTTATTTCTGTTAGTTATGTTATTTCTATATTTAGATTTCTGGATATTTCTGTTAGATATTTTTTTTTAGATAGATATTTATAGAAAAATGTTCCATTCATACAAAAAAAGCCGAGGTCTTGCTAAGATTTCTTCAGAAAAATCTTTATTCTCTATGTAGATAAGAAAAAATATAAATTACTATGTCTCTGTACCGACTGAACCAATGACTATTCATGATTCCATAATTGAATCAATTCCATACTGGTTCCAAATTAGAGGAATGTTATGGTAAAACTTCGTTTAAAACGATGTGGTAGAAAGCAACGTGCGACTTGAAGGACACGATCCGGTGTGGATTCTTATTCTTACATCCACCATTTTATATAGGAATGAAGGTGCTCTTGGCTCGACGTCGTTTGTTCTATTCTACTAGAACTAGAACCCTTCTTTTTTTATTGGGTTGTAATGTAAATAGTTCATGATGGAGCTCGAGTAGAAAGTATTGATTAATTTCTCAGGGGCAACGATCTAGGGTTAATGCCAATCAATAAATTGGAACAACTTCGTAAGTATATCTTCGATATAGAAATCGAAAGGATCCGATTCGAGCAAATTTTCAATTCAAAAAAAAATTTGTTGGAACGGCTAAAACTTGTTCGATCCACAGTGTATCGCGCGCGAATCAACCGTCGGTATGATTCTTTGATAGAAAGAAATCACAAAAGGGGTATGTTGCTACCATTTTGAAAGGATTAAGAAACACCGAAGTAATGTCTAAACCCAATGATTTAAAACAAAGATAAAGGATCCCAGAACAAGGAAACACCACAAAAATTGTCTCACGGATCCGAATAAAGAATCCAAATAGATTTTAAACGAGACAAAAAGGGGGGTTAAAGACCACTCAATAAAAAAATATCTTAAAGATTTTTCTTTAAGATATTTGAGAATTATTCAACTTGAGTTATGAGTACAAATGATTTTTTCTTTTTCAGGAAGGAAGCTAAATAAAAATGACTATGAGTTAAATTATAGGCTAATTTCTTTTACGGATTCCTTTACTATTTATTATAATTTTATCCATAGACAAAACTTCGAATCATTTTTTCTCGAGCCGTACGAGGAGAAAACTTCCTATACGGTTCTAGGGGGGGGGGGTTTCTTTTTCATCTACATCTATCCCGATGAGCCGTCTATCGAATCGTTGCAATTGATGTTCGATCCCGAAGAGAAGGAAGAGATCTTCAGAAAGTGGGTTTTTATGATCCGATCAAGAATCAAACTTATTTAAACGTTCCCGCTATTCTCTATTTCCTTGAAAAAGGCGCTCAGCCTACAGGAACTGTTCAGGATATTTTAAAAAAGGCAGAGGTTTTTAAGGAACTTTGCCCTAATCAAACGAAATTCAATTAAATTAAGGAAATAAAAACATTAAGGAAATAAAAACTAAGGGTAGGATAGTGATTTCTATATCATTTTGGATATCTTTTCTATACTATGTTTTTTTATTTCCTTCTTTTCTTGCTCTATTCGTATCTATTTATCATTGCTTTTATAGAATCTTTTTCTAAGGAAAACCTTATTTGATTGATCCTCACAAAATCGAAAATTCTGGCATTACCTGCA